AATAAATAGGAGTTAATATCATCCCAACTGCCATTATAAAAGTAATTAATATTTTTGACATTAAAAAATATTTTTGGCTAGTAATTATTCCAAAAAAGATTATCAATTCCGCAACAAAACCACTCATACCCGGTAATGCAAGAGAAGCCATCGAAAAGCTACTGAACATCACGAATAGTTTTGGCATTGGAATAGCTATTCCGCCCATTTCATCGAGATAAACAAGACGTATTCTATCGTAACTCGTTCCTGCCAAGAAAAAAAGCGCAGCCCCGATAAATCCATGAGATATTATTTGTAAAATAGCTCCATTGAGCCCCATATCGGTTATCGAACCAATTCCTATAAGTATGAAACCCATATGAGATACAGAGGAATAGGCTATTCTTTTTTTTAAATTACGTTGGCCGGGAGATGTTGAAGCTGCATAAATTATTTGTATTGTACCTATTATTACCAACCACGGAGAAAATATAGAATGGGCGTGGGGTAATAATTCCATATTAATTCGAATCAATCCATAGGCTCCCATTTTTAATAAGATTCCGGCTAGAAGCATACAAGTGCTGTAATGTGCTTCTCCGTGGGTATCTGGTAACCATGTATGTAGGGGTATAATCGGCAATTTGACAGCAAAAGCAATAAAAAATCCAATATAGAATATTATTTCCAAGGCCGCAGGATATGATTGATTAACTAATGTTTCAAAATTTAATGTTGGTTCATTTGAACCATATAAACCAACACCCAAAACTCCCAATAAGAGAAAAATGGAACCTCCCGCCGTATATAAAATAAATTTTGTAGCCGAGTAAAGGCGCTTCTTTCCCCCCCATATGGATAAAAGGAGATAAACTGGAATTAATTCTAACTCCCACATGAGAAAAAAAAGTAAAAGGTCCTGAGAAGAAAATAGTCCTATTTGCCCGCTGTACATTGCTAACATCAGGAAATGGAATATTCGCGAATCTCGAGTAACCGGCCAAGCCGCTAAAGTAGCTAAAGTAGTGATGAATCCCGTTAGTAAAATGGGTCCTATAGAAAGTCCATCTATTCCCAATCTCCAATGGAAAGCAAAAAAATTGATCCATTTATAGTCTTCCACTAGTTGGATTAATGGATCGTCGAATTGAAAATGATAACAGAATGCATAGGTCGTTAGAAGGAGTTCTAAAATACATATACATAAAGTATACCAACGAATTGCTCTATTTCCTCTATGGGGAAGAAATAAAATGACGGACCCCGCAAATATTGGCAAAACGACTATTATTGTTAACCAAGGAAAAAAATTCGTGGTAAAGACAAGATACACTTGGACCAGAAAAACCTGTGTTCAAAATAATATATTTTGAACACAGGTTTTGTCGGTAAAAAAAAAGAAAATGGATTTCAAGTAGAGTTTTTTGTAACGTATCAATAACCTAGACCCATGCTGCGAGTTGTTTCATGCCATAAAGAAACCCGAACGCTCAAGAAATCGGTTGGACAGGCGGATTCACATCTCTTACAACCGACACAGTCCTCTGTTCTTGGAGCAGAAGCAATTTGTTTAGCTTTACATCCGTCCCAAGGTATCATTTCTAATACATCGGTGGGACAGGCTCGGACACATTGAGTACATCCTATACATGTATCATAAATCTTTACTGAATGTGACATTGGATTTCTATTGAACGTTATAAATTTTCGATATAGTAAACTTATAAATGAATAATATATTAGATACTAGACGAATCAATAAGTTACTAGAATTTTTTTAATCTACTTCTGCAGTGGTTTATGAGAGAGGTCCAAAATACTTCGATTTCTTGTGTTTGTGCAAACGCGATTAAACCTGACATAGGAAACATCGCTATTTGAATTAATTTTTATTTACTATTAGAATTTATATGATTAAGACTACTTATTCAACAAATTTGATTGATTGATACGAGTTGATTTTCTGTTACGATAAATTGATGAAACAATAGCCAGTCCAATAGCTGCTTCAGCGGCTGCAATCGCTATAACAAAAATTGAGAAAACGGCTCCTTTTAATTGACGACTATCAAAAAAATCAGAAAATGTTACAAAATTTATATTAACTGCATTTAAAATAAGTTCAAGACACATAAGGGCCCTAACCATATTTCGACTCGTGATCAATCCATAAAGACCAACCGAAAATAAAAAGGCACTCAAAACAAGTACATGTTCGAGCATCATTAAAAAACTCCTTATCAATCTCGATTCATTTCAATATGAACAAAAATTCAACCGATTCGATTGACTATAATATAAAAAAAGTACGGAACAAGAAAATATATTAGTAATACATCGAATTAAAGCATTTCTATTTAATATCTGACTTTAAATAAAATTAAAGGGAAAGAAATGTGATAACCCATAACAAAGTTTTATTTCGATTTCCAATTCGCAATATTGTATTTTTTATTGACGAGCTAAGGCAATTGCACCTATTAACGCAGCTAAAAGAATTATTGAAATGAGCTCAAAT